AATAAGATGCCTGATTAAAGGATTATCTTGATGTGATAAATTATGTTTTTTTACTCTTATTATATAAATCCTATCTTATTATATAAATCCTAGAATTAAACTAGGCCAAAAGAAGTCAAAATTCTTTATGCATCTTACATCAATTTATAAAAAGATAAGCTAAAATTAAGCTAATGGGTTCATACCCCATCCATGAAAAAAAATTCTCTTTTTAATTAAAATAAATTTTACAAAATACATAATAATTATAATTATTATTTTAACATCAATAATAGCAATTAGATCAAATATTTTTATAATATCATGAATAAGAATAGAAATTAATATAATTGCATTTCTACCATTAATATCGAAAAGAATAAAAATGAAAGACCAACTAATAAAATATTTTATTATTCAAAGCCTAGCATCATCAATGTTATTAATCTCAATATTAATTAATTCTAGTAATGAAACCCCCGTCAGTAGTAGAATTATATTATTATCAAGATTAATAATGAAAATAGGGCTCATACCAATACACATCTGGATACCAATGATTATAAACAGAATATCATGAGAAAATTGTATTATTATAACCACAATTCAGAAAATTATTCCAATCACCTTAACAACACAACTCTCATCAATAAAAATAATATATATACCAATAATTATCTCGCTAATTATAGCACCAATTAACGCAATTACACATCTTTCAATAAAAAAAATTATGTCATTTTCATCAATCTCAAATACACCCTGAATAATTAATTCATTAATAAATTCAAAAATACAATTTAGCATATTTATAATAATTTATACAACCATCACAATAATAATAATAACAAAACTGAAAAAAATAAACATTATATTTATTAATCAAACAAATGAACTAACAAAAACACAAAAAACAAGAATATTAATTATAATTATATCAATAAGAGGTATACCTCCTACAACAGGGTTTCTACCAAAATGACTAATTCTACAAACAACAGTTTCCATTTCAATAAGAATATCAATAAGAATAATTGTTTCATCAATTGTATCAACATTTATTTATATAAAAATAATAAACATCAATTTTATGATAAACAACACAATAAAAAAAACAAAAAAAAAAAAATTTTTTAAAACAAATGACATTGCATTTAACATGTTAGGTATTCCAATTATGCTGGTAATAAAATCAATCTAAGGATTTAAGTTAAAAAAAAACTATTAGCCTTCAAAGTTAAAATTATAAAAATTATAAGCCTTAGAAAGATTCACCTTTAAATTTGCAATTTAAAATCATAATTGAATACAAGACCTAATGGGAGGTTAAAACCTTAAGAAAATTTACAATTTACCACCTAAATCAGACACCCCATTTACATATGAAAAAATGATTGTTATCAACAAATCACAAAGACATCGGAACTCTATATTTTATTATAGGAATCTGATCGGGAATAGTAGGAATAATAATAAGAATAATTATTCGAATGGAATTATCTCAACCAGGATCAATAATCAAAAATGACCAGATTTACAATACAATCGTTACTGCACATGCATTTGTAATAATCTTCTTTATAGTTATACCAATTATAATTGGGGGATTCGGAAATTGATTAGTACCAATAATAATTGGTGCACCAGATATAGCATTTCCACGAATAAATAACATAAGATTTTGGCTTTTACCAATATCCATATCATTACTTATTGCGAGATCAACTACAGGGTCAGGCTCAGGTACCGGCTGAACTGTTTACCCCCCATTATCCGCCCAAGAAGCACATTCAGGACCATCAGTAGACTTAACTATTTTTTCACTACACATTGCAGGTATTAGATCTATCATAGGGGCAATTAATTTCATTTCAACTATTATAAATATACGAGTTAAAGGAATAACTTTAGAAAAAACCCCCCTATTTTGTTGATCTGTTTTAATTACAGCGATTCTTCTTCTAGTTTCACTACCTGTACTAGCAGGGGCAATCACTATACTATTGATAGACCGAAACTTTAATACATCATTTTTTGATCCATCAGGAGGTGGAGACCCAATCCTATACCAACACTTATTCTGATTTTTTGGTCATCCAGAAGTCTACATTTTAATCTTACCGGGATTTGGTTTAATCTCCCACATTATTATACACGAAACAGGTAAAACCCTAACGTTTGGACATTTAGGAATAATTTATGCCATAATTTCAATTGGAATTCTAGGTTTCATTGTATGAGCACACCATATATTTACAGTAGGAATAGATATTGATACACGAGCCTACTTCACCTCAGCAACAATAATTATTGCAGTACCAACTGGAATTAAAATTTTTAGATGAATAGCAACAATGCAAGGTTTAACCTCAAAAAAATCACCTCAAATAATTTGAGCCATAGGATTTGTATTTTTATTCACATTAGGAGGATTAACAGGAGTTATTTTAGCTAACTCATCAATTGATGTAATTATTCACGACACTTACTATGTTGTAGCACACTTCCACTACGTTTTATCAATAGGGGCAGTATTTGCAATTATAGCAAGAATCATTCAATGATTTCCCCTAATAACAGGAACATCAATAAATAAAAAATGATTAAAAATTCAATTTTCAATTATATTCCTAGGAGTAAACTTAACATTTTTCCCACAACACTTTCTTGGACTAGCAGGGATACCCCGACGATACTCAGACTATCCTGATACAATAATAATATGAAATATATTATCCTCAACAGGGTCAATTATTTCAATAATTAGAATTATAATATTTATATTTATTATATGAGAAACAATAATATTTAAACGAATACCAATCTTTAAAAAGAGACCACCATCATCAATTGAATGATTTTCAAAAACACCTGCACCTGAACACTCATATAATGAACTGCCCATTTTAAGAAATTAATTCAAGAGTGGCAGAAAAGTGCAATGAACTTAAAATTCATCAATAAAATTTTTTCCTTGAAAATACCAACATGAATAAAAATTAATCTATTAAATAGAGCAAGACCAATTATAGAACAATTAATTTTCTTCCACGATCATACAATAATAATTATTATAGCAATTACAACAACAGTAATAAGAATAATAATTTCAACAATAAAAAATAAGTTGACTAACCGAAGACTATTAGAAAATCAATTCACAGAAACCATTTGAACTATTATTCCAGCAATCTTATTAATTATTATTGCTTTACCATCACTTAAAATTCTATATTTAATAGAAGAAATTATTAACCCGTCCATTACTCTAAAATCAATTGGTCACCAATGATACTGATCATATGAATATTCAGACAAAAAAAAAATTGAATTCGAATCATACATAAAAAAAAACAAAAAAAAAATTATACGACTAATAGAAACAGATAATCGAATTATATTACCCATTATGACACAAACGCGAATAATTGTTACATCATCGGATGTAATCCACTCATGAACAATTCCATCATTAGGAGTTAAAATAGATGCAGTTCCAGGACGATTAAATCAAATTTCAATAATAATTAAAAAACCAGGTCTATTTATAGGACAATGCTCAGAAATTTGTGGGGCAAACCATTCGTTTATACCAATTACATTAGAAGCTACAAATATAGAAACATTTATTAAATGAACTGAAAAAAAATCAAATAATTAACATTAAGTGACTGAAAAGAAAGTAATGGTCTCTTAAACCAAGATATAGTATATCGAATACTCTTAATGAAAGAGGTTAGTTTAAAAAAAACAATTATTTGTCAAATAAAAATTACATAAAACGTACCACTTAATTCCTCAAATATCACCAATTATATGAACAACATTAATAATTTTAACCACAATAATAATTTATCAAATATCATCAAACATTTACTTTGAAAAAAAAGAAATAAATCAAATAAAAAAAAAAAAAAGAAATAAAAAAAAATTAATTAAATGATAACAAGCCTATTTTCATCATTTGATCCATCATCAAAAATAATTCAAATAAACTGAATAATAATAATTTCACCAGCAATCATCCTACCAATAAACTTTTGAATAAAAAATTCACGAGCAACAATTTTAAAAAAAATTATTGAAAAAAAAATCTCAATAGAAATATGAAACAACACCAGACATAAAGAAATAGTTATATTAACAATAAGAATATTTTTCATAATTATAATCAACAACATAATAGGGCTATTTCCATATACATTTACACCAACAAGTCATCCATCAATTTCAATGTCACTTGCTCTACCAACATGACTTATATTAATAATCTATGGGTGAACAAATTTTTTCAATAAAATATTAATTCACTTATTACCCACAGGTACTCCTGGGCCAATTATACCAATAATAATTGTTATTGAAACAACAGGTAACTTAATTCGACCTATATCCTTATCTATCCGATTAACAGCTAACATAATTGCAGGACACTTACTGATAACATTATTAGGAAATATAAATGAAACAAAAAATATAGTATTTATTATACCTATACAAATAATATTAATAATATTTGAGACAGCAATCTCAACAATTCAAGCATATGTTTTTGCTACTCTATTATCACTTTACTCAAGAGAAATTCCCTATGAAAAAAAATCACCCATTTCATATAGTCACAAGAAGCCCATGACCTATTCTTACATCTGTCAATATCTTTACATTTATAGTAGGAACAGTAATATGAATAACAAAAAAAGAAATAAATACAATATTATTAGGAATAGCATTAACAGTAATATGCTCATGCTTATGATGACGAGATGTTACACGGGAATCCACCTTCCAAGGTAACCACACAATTAAAGTAACTAAAGGATTAAAAATAGGAATAATCCTATTTATCGTGTCAGAAATCATATTCTTTTCGTCATTTTTTTGAAGTTTTTTTCATTCAAGACTGTCACCTTCAATTGAAATTGGAATAAAATGACCACCAAAATCAATTGAAACATTTAATCCAATAGAAGTTCCCCTTTTAAACACAATTATTCTATTATCATCAGGAGTTTCAATTACCTGAGCTCACCAAAGAATTTTAATTAACAAAATAAAACCATTTAAAACATCCATAATTATTACAATTTTGTTAGGTGTATACTTTTCAATTCTACAAAAATGAGAATATTCAGAATCAAAATTTACAATTTCAGACTCAATCTACGGATCAACATTCTTTATATCTACTGGATTCCACGGAATCCACGTAATTATTGGAACAACATTTATTCTAGTATGCTATATTCGAGGAATTAAACTTCACTTTTCAAAAAATCATCATTTAGGATTTGAAGCAGCCACATGATACTGACACTTCGTAGACGTAGTTTGACTATTTTTATATATTAGAATTTACTGATGAGGTAGATAAAACCATTTTAGTATATTAGTATAAATGACTTCCAATCAAGAGGATGATTAATCAAACTGGTAATAAAAGTAATAATAACCTTAATTATTATAATAATATTAATCAACACAATATTTTTTATTACAATCAACACAATATTTTTTATTACGACAATCATATCAAAAAAAAAAAAATAAGACGAGAAAAAAATACACCATTTGAATGTGGTTTTTCAAATATGTCTTCAGCCCGAAAACCTTTCTCAACCCACTTCTTTCTAGTGGCAACATTATTTTTAATTTCTGATATTGAAATTTCAATCATTATACCTATATATAATAACAAAATAACAAATATACAAGAATGAATAATTGCTAGATCTATTACAATTATAATCTTAACAGTAGGTCCTTACCATGAATGAAACCAAGGTATACTAGAATGATCAAAATAAGGAGAATAGTTAAAAATAACATTTTCATTGCAAGAAAAAAGTGCCTAAACAAGCTTCTCTTAGAGTAAAGAAGTAAAATACAATTAATTTCGACTTAAAATTAGAGTTAAAACTCCATACTCAATTAATTGAAGCTAAAGTAGAAGCTTTTCACTGTTAATGAAAAAAATGGTTAAACCCAATTAAAGAATAAGTTAAAAGAAGCCGCTAACTATCTTTATAGTGTTAAATCACTTTATTCTTACAAATTTATATAGTTTAAAAAAAACATTATATTTTCAATATAAAAATAATAAAAATTTGTAAATATTTAGAAGAAAAAACTATCTTAACATTTTCAATGTTAAACTTTAAATTAAGCTACCTAAATTAAATAAAATATATAAAAAAAAAAAAAAAAAAAAAAGAAATAAAATAAATATAAAATCTATTCAACAAAAATCGTCTTAAGTAAAAAGAAAATCAACTTAATAAACCAACAAAACCACCAGAAATAAAATATTCTAATCAACCTATTTCAACTAAATAGTAATTAAATAAACCAAAATTAAAGAAACGATTTAAAAAAAAACTAGAAGAAAAATATCTTAAAAATCAAAGAGAACTAAAAAAAAAAAAAAAAAAATAATTACAATATAAAACCAAATTATTTAATACCCCAAAAGAAAGAAAAGAAAAAAATAAAAAAATAAATAAGGGCAAATATTTTATATAAAAATCAACTACATAAATAAAATCAAAAAATATTCAAAAAAGGAAAGAACCACCAAACAAAGAAAAAAAAAAAAGAAAAAAAAGAGAAAAATTTATATAAAAAGAATAAAAAAAAGAAATATAAGAAAAAAAAAAAGAATCAGAAAAAAAAAGATAATAAATTAAACGAAATCTATAAATTATAGTTAAACCAATACAAAAACAAAAAAAAAAAAAAAAAAAAAAACCTATATCCATCAAAATTAGCATCTCCAAAATAAAATCCCTAGAATAAAATCCAGAAAAATAAGGAAACCCACATAAACATAATAAAGAAATACAAAAACAAGAAGAAACGTAGGGGCATTGAAAAGAAATTCCACCTATAAAACGAATATCCTGATTACCAAAAAAACAATGAATAAAAAAACCAGAACAAAGAAATAATAAAGACTTAAATACAGCATGAATTAAAAGATGAATAAAACAAAGAAATAAAGAACCAAAAGACAAAACAAAAAATATAAATCCAAGCTGATTTAAAGTAGAAAACGCAACAATTTTTTTTAAATCATTTTCAACACAAGCGTTTAATCCGGAAAAAAACATAGTAATTAAAGAAATAACCATTAAAAAAAAAGTATCAAAAGAATAAATTAAATAATTAAAACGAATAATTAAATAAACCCCAGACGTCACCAAAGTAGAAGAATGAACTAAAGAAGATACAGGAGTAGGAGCTGATATGGCTAAAGGAAGTCAAAAGGAAAAAGGAAACTGAGCACTCTTAGTAAAAGAAGCAAGCAAAACAAAATAATAAAAAAAAAAAAAATCGTAATCAAAAAAGTCCATATACATAATAAAATGGAAAGAACCAAAATTAAAAAATCAACCAATAGACATAATTAAGAACACATCACCCAAACGGTTTATAAAGACAGTAATTAAACCAGAAGAAAGTGAACTCATATTCTGATAATAAATTACAAGACAATAAGAAACCAAGCCTAAACCATCTCAACCCAACAATAAACAAATCAAATCAGGTATTAAAATAAAAAATACTATTCTTAATACGAAAAAAAAACCAAGATAATAAAAACGAATCAAGTTTAAATCCCCATGTATATAACCAATTCTGTAAGAAAGAACACAACCAGAAATAAGAAATACGAAAGACATAAAAATTATAGAAATTCAATCAAATAAAAAAATTAAAGAAAAAGAACAACTATTTATAAAAAAAATAATTCATTCAAAAAAAAAAATATCATTATACTCATAAAAATAAACACCAAAAAAAAAAAAAAAAAAAAAAAAAAAAAAAAAAAAAAAAATTTTTAAACAAAATAACACAGCCAATCCTCTAAAAGATCATTAACATCACAAATCAATATTTTAAATTAAACTAAATAGACAAAAAAAAAGACAAAAAAAAAATATATCTAATATTATAAAAAGAACAGGATATAAATGAAATAATAGAACAAAATAATTAAGAGAATTACAATTTGAACAAATCTTAATTATACTAGAAAAAGAGCCATGCTGAGTAAGAAAGAAGATAGTCAATCTATAACAAGCAGAAAAAAAAAGAAAAAAAAAAACAAAAATATAAGTAAATTTTCTTCAGAAAATCAAACTAAAAACAATCGAAATTTCAGAAAATAAATTAATAGTAGGAGGACAAGACATATTTATACAACAAAACAAAAATCAAAATAAAGAAAGAGAAGGTATAAAATTTATTAATCCCCTAATTAAAAAAAATCTTCGTCTGCCTAAACGATCATAAACTACAGAAACCAAATAAAATAATCCAGAAGAAACAAATCCATGTCCCAATATAAATATAATTGAACCCAAAACACCTCATATTCTTAATCTAAAAAGTCCACAAATAACTACTGCTATATGACAAACAGAGGAATAAGCAATTAAAATCTTTAAATCTCTTTGAACCAAACAAAAAAGACTAATTAATAAACATCCATAAAGACTAATTCTCATAAAAAAAGATCTATAATTTATAATAAAAAAATATAAAAAGGTTAATCTACGAAAAAATCCGTAACCTCCTAATTTTAATAAGACTCCAGCTAAAATTATTGAACCTCTAACAGGAGCCTCAACATGCGCCTTAGGAAGCCATAAATGAACCCCAAATAAAGGAAATTTAACTAAAAAAGAAAACAAAATAAAAAACCCCAAAAAGTCAGAAAAAAATTTAATATTAAAAAAATAAAAAAAACCACCATAAATATAATAAACATAAAAAATAACAATCAAAAATGGAAATGAGGCAAAAAGGGTATAAAAAATTAAATAATAACCAGCTATTAACCGTTCAGGCTGATACCCCCAACCGAAAATAATTAAAAACACAGGAATTAAACTAGCCTCAAAAAAAAATAAAAATAAAAAAAATCAACAACTAAAAAAACAACACATAATATTAACAAAAGAAATAAAAGACAAAAAAGAAAAAAAAAGGAAATAAGTCTTAAACGATATCTCATTATAGAAAAAACCATTAGAATACAAATTTCAAATTCTTAAACAAATAAATAGATAAGACACTAAATCTATACCAAAAAAATAAGAAATAAAACAAAAAAAATTTGACCCAAAATTTAAAAAAAAAAAAAAAAAAAAAAAAAAAAGTATATAAATAAAAATGTGTCAATTATTAAATAAACAAAAAGGGATCATAAAGAAAAGATATAACAAAAACCCTAACATATTAAAATAATGATAAACTATCCAAATAATCTAAACTAATCCTACGAACTAAATATACGATAAGAGATAAACCTAATACACCCTCACAGACCCCCAAAATTAAATAAATAATAATAAAATAAAAATCATAATAAAAATAACAAAAATAAAAATAAAGAAATAAATAAATTGATAATAAAAAAAATTCTAAACTCAAAAGAGACAGTAAATAATGTTTTCGAACAAAAAATAATCTCAATAAACCCGAAAAAAAAATAAATACACCAATAAACATAAGTTTTTATAGTTTAAAAAAAACATTGGTCTTGTAAACCAAAATTAATTACATTTAAAAACAATCAGTAAAGAAGTTATCCATCTTTAGTCCCCAAAACTAAAATTTTTAATTAAAATACTTACTGAATAATAAAAAAAATAATAATTATTAATACAATTCTTACACCAATAATAAAACATCCCATATCAATAGGGGCAATATTAATTATCCAAACAATTTTGAGAGCAAGATTTATATCAAATTTTTCAACAACAACCTGATATTCTTACATTCTTTATGTAACAACAATTGGAGGTCTAATAATTATATTTATGTACATATCAAGAATCGCATCAAATGAAAAATTTAAATTTTTAAATAAAAAAACCATAATAATCATCCCATTAATAATAGCAATAATAACCATTTTAGATAAAGACGATACATTAACAAATATACAAAACATAGAAACTATTAAAGAAAATTTTATTCAAACAGAAGAAATTAAATCAACCTCAAAATTTTTTAATACAAAAAAAATAAACTTAACAATTATAATAATTTTAACACTACTTCTAACTATAATTTCAGTAACAAATATTTCAAATTCATTTGAAGGACCATTAAAAAAGACATATGTTTAAGCCAATACGAAAACTTACACCAATTAATAATTTCTTAATTGACTTACCTTCTCCATCAAACATTTCCACATGATGAAATTTTGGTTCAATTTTAGGAATATGCTTAATAATTCAAATTATCACAGGAGTAATTCTAGCTATACACTATTCACCAAACATTACAAGAGCATTTAATAGTATTATTCACATTACTCGAAATGTAAACTATGGATGAATAATACGTAATATCCATGCAAATGGGGCCTCAATATTTTTTGTAATAATTTATTTACACACAGGACGAGGATTATACTACGGATCGTATAAGTTAAAAAAAACATGAATTTCAGGCACAATAATTCTCCTTGTTCTCATAGCAACTGCCTTTTTAGGTTATGTATTACCCTGAGGTCAAATATCCTTCTGAGGAGCTACCGTTATTACAAATTTAATTTCAGCTATTCCTTATGTAGGAGACATAATTGTAAAATGAATATGAGGAGGATTCGCAGTAGACAACCCAACACTTAATCGATTCTTTACCTTCCACTTCATTTTACCATTTGTTCTAGCAACAATAGTTATTACACATTTGATTTTTCTTCACGAAACGGGATCATCAAACCCGCTAGGTGCAAGGAATAACATTGATAAAATTCCGTTTCATCCATACTTCACCACAAAGGATTTAATAGGATTTATAATCGTTATTATAATATTTACATTAATTATTAATTTAAACCCATTTATAATAACAGATCCAGAAAACTTTACCCCCGCAAATCCGATAGTTACCCCAATCCATATTCAGCCAGAATGATACTTTCTATTTGCATATGCAATTTTACGATCAATTCCAAGTAAACTTGGAGGAGTGTTAGCACTCATAATATCAATCCTAATTTTATTAACACTACCATTTTCCATAAAAAACAAATTTCAAACAAATAAAATATATCCAATAAATAAAATAATCTTTTGAACAACAATCAATTTATTCATTTTACTGACATGAATTGGTATACGCCCAGTAGAAGAACCTTATATTTTAACAGGACAAATTTTAACTGTTTGTTACTTCTTAGTATTTTTTATTTTACCAATCTCATCAAAAACATGAGATAAATTAAATTAAGTTAATTAGCTTAAAGCAATATATCTTGAAAATATAAGAAAGAGTAAATTCTATTAACTTAAATAAACTAAAAAAAATGTAATAAAAAAAACCCTTAAAAAAATAAAATAAAATAAATAATTTAAACTAAATGGTAAATAGCACTTTCAAGAAAGATACATCAATTTATCATAACGATAGCGAGGAAAAGTACCACGAATTCAAATAAATCCATAAACAAAAAATAAAACCCTTAAAAAAAAAAAAAAACTTATTAAATCACCACCAAAAAAAAAATAAACTAAAAAAAATCTTATAAATAATATTCTTCTATATTCAGAAAGAAAGAATAAAGAAAATATAAAAGATCTATATTCAACATTAAATCCAGATACTAATTCAGATTCACCTTCAGAAAAGTCAAAAGGAGAACGATTTGTTTCAGCTAAACAGCAAGAAAAAAAAACAAAAAATAAAGGAAAACATATAAAAAAAAATCAAACATAAAACTGAAAATAAAAAAAATCAATTAAATTAAATCTTTCAACATAAATTACTAAACAAAGAATAATTAAAAAAAAACAAACTTCATAAGAAATTCTCTGAGCAATAGCACGTATTGATCCTAATAAAGAATAAGAAGAATTTGATCTCCAACCAGCAATTATAATAAAATATACACCCGTACCAGAACAACATAAAAAAAATAAAAGACCTAAATTAAAAGAAATTATATTAAAAACAAAAGGATAAATTAATCAAAAAAATAAAGAAACTACAAGACCTAGTATAGGAACAAAATAATAAATAAAATAATTACCAAAAACCAAAAAATAAAACTCCTTAGAAAATAATTTTAAAGCATCAGAAAAAGGCTGAAATAAACCTATAAACCCAACTTTATTTGGACCCTTACGAAACTGAATATAAGATAAAATTTTACGTTCAAATAAAGTAAAAAAAGCCACCCCCACCAAAATAAAAATAATTAAAAAAAAAAAAGACAAAAAAAACATTTACTAACTGTAAATATACATTGTTAAATTCTAAATCTAAAGCACTTTTTCTGCCAAATTAGCAATAAATTTTATAATTCAAAAGTCCTTTCGTACTAATTGAAATAAATACAAAGAAGATAGAAACCAACCTGGCTTACGCCGGTCTGAACTCAGATCATGTAAAATTTTAAAGGTCGAACAGACCTAAACTTGTAAAACCTACCCCACAAATTAATTTTAATCCAACATCGAGGTCACAAACTTATTTATCGATAAGAACTCTCCAAATAAATTATGCTGTTATCCCTAAGGTATCTATATCTTTTAATCCAAATTTAAGGATCAATTAACCAAAAAAAAATGTAAAAAAAAAAAAAAGTTTAAAATATTATTAATCACCCCAACTAAATAAAATACCCTAAATTAAATAAAATTAAACAAAAAAAAAATAAAATAAAAATATTATAAAGATCTATAGGGTCTTATCGTCCCTCTTCATCATTTTGGTATTTTAACCAAAAACAAAAATTCAATAAAATTTATTTAATAAAGTAGTTTCCTCGTCCAACCATTCATTCCAGACCTCAATTAAAAGACTAATTATTATGCTACCTTTGCACAGTCAAAATACTGCGGCTATTTAAAATTCATTGAGCAGGTTAGATCTTTAATATACACTAAAGAACATGTTTTTGATAAACAGGCGAGAAACAAGAATTGCCGAATTCATAAAACAAAATTTTAAATTTACTAATTTAATCATTATTAAATCTAAAAAAATTAATAAAAAAAGATTAATAAATATATAAAAAAAAGAAAAAAAAAATACAATTTTTAACAAAATCAAAATGATGGAAAATACTAATCCTACAGATAAAATAATTTAAAAAAATTATATATAAATTAAGAGCTTATCCCCCTAAAAATAAGTAACAAAAAAGAAAAAAAAAAAAAAATAACTAATTAAGATTCTAAAATTAAATTTAATCTTAATCAACCAGATAACGAATTAAACGAATTTCATTTCAAAACCATGAATATTTTTTAAATATTTATTCAACAATAAAATTCAAATAATCATAAATCTTAAAAACTCGGGAAAATAAAATAAATTAAAAAAATTAAATAACCCTGATACAAAAGGTAAAAAAAAAAATTAATCTTTTAAAAAATTTAAAATCAACCTTCACAGTAAATACCAAAAAAAATTTCACAAAAATAAAAAATAAACAAAAAAAAAACTTTTTAAAATAAACAAAAAAAAAGAATATAATATAAAAAACTTCAGACAAAGTTGAATCGAACAACAAGATTTTATTGTAAATAAAATTTTTACACCAATATAAATTAAGCCTGATTCTAGATACATCTTCCGATACATCTACTTTGTTACGACTTGTCTCACTGTATGAGAATGACGGGCGATATGTACATAATTAAGAGCAAAATTCATAAAATTAAATAAATAATATTACTTTCAAATCCAATTTCATTAATAATCAAATCATAAAAATCCAAAAAAAGTAACCCATAAAAACCTTTACATAACTGCATCTTGACCTAACATAATTAAAATAAATAAAAAGAAAATAAATTTATCAAAACATTCAACGACAGAGATATACAAGAAAATTAAAGGTAACATATATCGTGGACTATCATTTAAATTACAGGTTCCTCTGAAAAGATTTAAAAACCGCCAGATCCATTGAATTTCAAAAAAAATTTACTACCCGGAAATTAAAATTACTCAAAATAACAGGGTATCTAATCCTGGTTTTTATAAAGGCCTAAACAGAATATAAAAAAATATATTATATAAATTTCACCTAAATACAATAATTTAAAAAAAAAGATCTGATAACCAAAAAAAATTACTTAGTCATAATGTATAACCGCGAATGCTGGCACAAAATTATTCTGACATACACAAATTTCTTAAAATAAAATAATAATAATAAAAAAATAAACACTGAAAATATATATTCATAAATTAACCATTTAGATAAAAAATCTTACAAAAATTTACATGCATAAAAACTGTCAAGCAAAATAAAAAATCAAGAATCAAAATTTTAAATATTATTACAGCAAATATTAAAAATGTACCCTTAATGATCCCTAAGGCAATTAAATTTTCACCCCCCAATGAAAATAGCAATCTATACACTATACTAACTAGCAGACATAGCACATGAAGCACACAACCAAGTTTAATTTTATACAATTAAATGATGAGCTGGCACCTTAATGATCCCTAAGGCAATTAAATTTTCACCCCCCAATGAAAATAGCAATCTATACACTATACTAACTAGCAGACATAGCACATGAAGCACACAACCAAGTTTAATTTTATACAATTAAATGATGAGCTGGCACCTTAATGATCCCTAAGGCAATTAAATTTTCACCCCCCAATGAAAATAGCAATCTATACACTATACTAACTAGCAGACATAGCACATGAAGCACACAACCAAGTTTAATTTTATACAATTAAATGATGAGCTGGCACCTTAATGATCCCTAAGGCAATTAAATTTTCACCCCCCAATGAAAATAGCAATCTATACACTATACTAACTAGCAGACATAGCACATGAAGCACACAACCAAGTTTAATTTTATACAATTAAATGATGAGCTGGCACCTTAATGATCCCTAAGGCAATTAAATTTTCACCCCCCAATGAAAATAGCAATCTATACACTATACTAACTAATATAAAAAACATGTGAAATACATAATTGATGTACATTAACATAATATATATATATATAATTAAATTAATAATTAATATATAATAATTAAATTTTCACCCCCCTAATGAAAATAGCTATCTATACACTTTACTAACTAGTAGATATAGTATGTGAAGTATACAATTCATTCATCTCAATCTTTTTAATTAAAATCTTTTATATAATAATTGAATAAATTAATGTGATAATAAAATAACAAAAAGATTGATTAATTAAAACATAATTGATATTATAATAAAATATTTTATATATATGTATATATATATTAATATATATTATACTAAAATGTAAAACATACATATATTTATTTTTACAAAATATGAGAATATATTAAATAAAATATTTTATTAATATATATATATATTATTATATTAAATAATTATTATTTATATAAATATATTAATTATAATTAAATAGTTAAATATTCCTTTTATTTTTTTGGTAGTATAATGATATTTGTAAGATAATTATTAATTATTAAATATTTAATTATAACGGAAAAAAGTCTTACACAAAATTCACTATCAATTTCAAAAAAAATCTTGTAAAATTCAATTTTGCCTCACAAATTCTGAATTTTGCCTCACAAATTCTGAATTTTGCCTCACAAATTCTGAATTTTGCCTCACAAATTCTGAATTTTGCCTCACAAATTCTTGAATTTTGCCTCACAAATTCTGAATTTTGCCTCACAAATTCTGAATTTTGCCTCACAAATTCTGAATTTTGCCTCACAAATTCTGAATTTTGCCTCACAAATTCTGAATTTTGCCTCACAAATTCTGAATTTTGTCTCACAAATTCTGAATTTTGCCTCACAAATTCTGAATTTTGCCTCACAAATTCTGAATTTTGCCTCACAAATTCTGAATTTTGCCTCACAAATTCTGAATTTTGCCTCACAAATTCTGAATTTTGCCTCACAAATTCTGAATTTTGCCTCACAAATTCTGAATTTTGCCTCACAAATTCTGAATTTTGCCTCACAAATTCTGAATTTTGCCTCACAAATTCTGAATTTTGCTTTATAAATCATGAATTATGAATCACAAATTATGAAATTAAGAAAAATCATAACCAAATCTAACATAACATAAAAATATAATTAATAATAAAGTAACATAATGTTTTAAATAAGAAATAATAAT